ATAATTTCATTTGTAGTGAAAGTGGGAAGATTCGTGAAAGAAAAAATTACAAGATAAGAACTAATATGAATCTTCGTAATTTAATGAGTTCTAAGAATTTATATTTAACTAAAAACTCTACTAATTCGGGGATTCAATGTGACAGTTGTTATGAATTAATATATGACAAAAGCAAAATTAATGCTTGTGAAAAATGTGGACATTATTTGAAAATGACTAGTTCCGAGAGAATCGAGCTTTCGATTGATCGGGGTACTTGGAACCCTATGGATGAAGACATGTTCTCTGCGGATCCCATTAAATTTCATTCGCGAGAGGATACTTATAAAAAGCGTATTGCCTCTGCTCAAAAACTGACAGGATTGACTGACGCTGTTCAAACAGGTACAGGTCAACTAAACGGTATTCCGGTAGCCGTTGGGGTTATGGATTTTAAGTTTCTGGGAGGTAGTATGGGATCCGTAGTAGGCGAAAAAATAACTCGTTTGGTTGAGTATGCTACCAATCAAAGGTTACCTCTTATTTTAGTGTGTTCTTCCGGAGGAGCACGAATGCAAGAAGGAAGTTTAAGTTTGATGCAAATGGCTAAAATTTCTGCGGTTTTATGTGATTATCAATCAAGGAAAAAGTTATTCTATATATCAATTCTTACATCTCCGACTGCCGGTGGGGTGACAGCTAGTTTTGGTATGTTGGGGGATATTAATATTGCCGAACCCTATGCCTATATTGCATTTGCGGGTAAAAGAGTAATTGAACAAACATTGAAAAAAGCCATGCCTGAAGGTTCACAGGCGGCTGAATCTTTATTACGTAAGGGCTTGTTGGATGCAATTGTACCACGTAATACTTTAAAAGGTGTTCTGAGTGAGTTATTTCAGCTCCATGCTTTTTTTACTTTGAACAAAAATTAAATCAAATAGAACAGTTAGCTTATCAGAATTAAACGAAAACCCTGAAAAATGCATTTTTATTTAGAATCATTTTTTTTGTGTTTACTACTAAGTAAACCTCTATCAACAAGATAAAAAGTGAATTTTTGCTTTCGGGAAGTTCAAATTCGACTAGACAAATAAAACAAAGTTCATTTTCCTCTCTTGCTTGCATTATGTATACATATCTCAAATAGAGATATATACAGATCTATAGAGAGTCTTCCTTCTTTTTGCATTTCCCGAAAACTCCCCGTTTTTGGATCAGATTCTAATAAATTGTGTAGAAATTTGTAATGGAATAAAAATTTTTCTTTATTAATGACTACATAGAAATAGAAGACAAAAAGAACAAAAAGAATCATAGGGATTATGATACATCTATTTTATTTTGTTTATTTTGAAAGATGAATAAGTCCATTTATTTTATTTAGTTTGGCGCTTCTTGTACCTATTTTTTATTCTATTTCTATTAGGTTCTATTCTATATATTTCTATTAGGTTGTATATTTGTATTAGATATATATTTACTTAAAGAGACTTAAGTATAATTATATAATATATATAATAGATAGAAATAATAAAAATACAAGATATTCTAATATATCTTTATAATTCAGAATATAACAATAACAGGTACAAATATTAAATTGAGGTACCCATTTTATGACAACTTTCAACAACTTACCCTCTATTTTTGTGCCTTTAGTAGGCCTAGTCTTTCCGGCACTTGCAATGGCTTCTTTATTTCTTCATATTCAAAAAAATAAGATTTTTTAGATTGGATGAGACCTAATCGTATCACTCCTTTTTTTTTTAACTTCGACTCGATAAGACCCATTTGGTAGAATATTGTATAACACATAGATTCCTACAAACATAAATTAAAAAAAGCTCTTATGCATGTGTAAACGTATTATATGGGTAAATATATTTGCGCTCTTTTGAAAAAAGTATCATCATCGGGCCGATGTATGAAATTCAAGTCAATGTATTTATTTGCATGTATATAGCTATAGGGGATCATATAAAGGAAGGAGATGTTATTATTTTAGATATAACAAACTCTATGAATTACTCCTAAGGTAAAAGTTCACAACAAAATAGTTGATGAGAGTCACTTTGAAAAAAAAGGAAAGTCATATTTTCTCAATTCCAAAAAATTGTATAACTGGATCTAATATATATGAGTTGGCGATCAGAATCTATATGGATAGAATTTATAACGGGGTCTCGAAAAACAAGTAATTTCTTCTGGGCCTTTATACTATTTTTAGGTTCATTAGGATTCTTATTGGTTGGAACTTCCAGTTATCTTGGTAGAAATTTTATATCGTTATTTCCGTCTCAGCAAATCCTTTTTTTTCCGCAAGGGATTGTGATGTCTTTCTATGGGATCGCAGGTCTTTTTATTAGTTGCTATTTGTGGTGCACTATTTTGTGGAATGTGGGTAGTGGTTATGATCTTTTCGACCGAAAAGAAGGAATAGTGCGTATTTTTCGTTGGGGATTTCCTGGAAAAAGTCGTCGCATCTTTTTACGATTCCTTATGAAAGATATTCAGTCCATCAGAATAGAAGTTAAAGAGGGTGTTTCTGCTCGGCGTGTCCTTTATATGGAAATTCGAGGTCAAGGGGCTATTCCTTTAATTCGTACTGATGAGAATTTTACTACACGAGAAATTGAGCAAAAAGCTGCTGAATTGGCTTACTTCTTGCGTGTACCAATTGAAGTTTTTTGAAATGAATTAATTTTAAAAGACTAAATGCTTTGGCAGTAGGAAGAAAAAACTAAAGAATTTCTTTTTTTTCGATTGAACATTCATCTATTCTTTTAGGCTCATTTTTTTGATATATTTGATAGAAAAGGAGTTTCTTCGTATAGAAATTTGAAAACGTTCTTTTAGTATTGATCGAAAAAAGTCGGAATAACATCCTAGAAACAAAATTTTTTTATTGATTCAAATTGGAAGTGTATTCTGAGTCTATTTCTTTATTCTTTATAGATTCAAAGCAAAGACTGAGTATTGAATCAAAAGAAAAAGAGAAAATGGATTCATAGGCTGAATACATTCTATTCGAATTATAATAGAAACTCATGCTCGATAGAAATATTAGATCTAATAGAATCAACAAATGAAGCAGGTTCATTAATAATTCACAGATTCAAAATGGCAAAAAAGAAAGCATTCATTCCTTTTTTTTATTTTACATCTATAGTCTTTTTGCCCTGGTTGATCTCTCTCTGCTGTAATAAAAGTTTGAAAACTTGGATTACTAATTGGTGGAATACTAGACAATGCGAAACCTTTTTGAATGATATTCAAGAAAAAAGTGTTCTAGAAAAATTCATACAATTAGAGGAACTATTCCAGCTGGATGAAATGATAAAGGAATACCCAGAAACCGATTTACAACAATTTCGTCTAGGAATCCACAAAGAAACGATCCAATTCATCAAGATCCACAATGAGTATCGTATCCATACAATCTTGCACTTCTCGACAAATCTAATATCTTTCGTTATTCTAAGTGGTTATTCCTTTTGGGGTAAGGAAAAGCTTTTTATTCTGAATTCTTGGGTTCAAGAATTCCTATATAATTTAAGTGATACAATTAAAGCTTTTTCTATTCTTTTATTAACGGATTTATGTATCGGATTCCATTCGCCTCACGGTTGGGAACTAATGATTGGTTATATTTACAAAGATTTTGGGTTTGCTCATTATGAGCAAATTTTATCTGGTCTAGTTTCTACCTTTCCAGTCATTCTTGATACAATTTTTAAATATTGGATCTTTCGTTATTTAAATCGTGTATCTCCATCACTTGTAGTGATTTATCATGCACTAAATGACTAAAAAATGATTCACTGATCCAATTCTAATCTTTCTTACCTTATACATCATAACCAAATCAAAGTCGTATTTACTTTACTCTTTTTACCCATGAGGTATTCCTTGTATATTTCAACAAAAAAAATTTATTTTTTCAGTAAACGTAAATAGCAGAATTGTGGCTAGGGAAGTATATTATCAACCTACCTAACTTTATTGTAGAAATTTTCGGGATAAATGATTGGACCATGCAAACTAGAAAAACCTTTTCTTGGATAAGGGAAGAGATTACTCGCTCCATATCTGTCTCACTCATGATATATATAATAACTTGGGCATCCATTTCAAGTGCATATCCTATTTTTGCCCAGCAGAATTATGAAAATCCACGAGAGGCAACTGGGCGTATTGTATGTGCCAATTGCCATTTAGCTAATAAGCCCGTGGATATTGAGGTTCCACAAGCGGTACTTCCTGATACTGTATTTGAAGCAGTTGTTAAAATTCCTTATGATATGCAACTAAAACAAGTTCTAGCTAATGGTAAAAAAGGGGCTTTGAATGTGGGAGCTGTTCTTATTTTACCGGAGGGGTTTGAATTAGCCCCCCCTGATCGTATTTCACCCGAGATGAAAGAAAAGATAGGAAATCTGTCTTTTCAGAATTATCGCCCCAATAATAAAAATATTCTTGTGATAGGTCCTGTTCCTGGTCAAAAATATAGTGAAATAACCTTTCCTATTCTTGCCCCAGACCCTGCTACTAATAAAGATGTTCACTTCTTAAAATATCCTATATACGTAGGCGGAAACAGGGGAAGGGGTCAGATTTATCCTGATGGTAGCAAAAGTAACAATACAGTTTATAATGCTACGGCAGGAGGGATAATAAGCAAAATTTTACGAAAAGAAAAGGGGGGATACGAAATAACCATAGTGGATGCATCGAATGGACGCCAAGCGATTGATATTATTCCTCGAGGCCTAGAACTTCTTGTTTCAGAGGGCGAATCCATTAAACTCGATCAACCATTAACGAGTAATCCTAATGTGGGTGGATTTGGTCAGGGGGATGCGGAAGTAGTACTTCAAGATCCATTACGTGTCCAAGGACTTTTGTTCTTCTTAGGATCGGTTGTTTTGGCACAAATCTTTTTGGTTCTTAAAAAGAAACAGTTTGAGAAGGTTCAATTATCCGAAATGAATTTTTAGATCTGTCTATTTAGCTTTATA